TTTTTTTAAAAAAAATTAACTCTTATATAAATTAAAAAAAAACCAAATATAACCATTTTGTTTTATTCTCTTATTATAATATTTATTAATAAAATATAGTTAACCAAAATACATTAAACATTATCATAACTAAAGCCATAGAAAACCCAACATTAAAATTATTAATATTAATAAATATTTTTCCTATTAAAGAACAAACAATTAGAAACAAAGAATAATAAAATGAAATTATAAAATAAATAAAAATTATAAAAAAAAATAATTTTCTATATATTATTCTATTAACAACAACAATAAATTCAGATAAAAAAGACAATGAAGGAGGAACACCACTATTAGATAAAAAAACTAACGAAAATACAATACCTAAAAACATTCTAGAACTAAAAAATCTATTTATAAAATAAATTATACGTGTAGAAGATGTATGATAAAATTCACCAATTAAATAAAATATTAAAGTAGAAGTATAACCGTGAGCTAATATTATTATTAAACTTCCAATTTTTCTTCTTATTATAATATAAATTATTGATAACAATAAAAATCTTATATGAGTAACAGAAGAATAAGCAGCTAAAGACTTTGAATCACTTTGAAATACACATCTAAAAGAAGCTAAAATTATACCCAATAACGAAATAATAATTCAAAAATTATTAAAAACAAAATTTATTGAACTCAAAATTCGCAAATAACCAGCTGTTCCCAACTTAAGTAATAAACCTGCTAATAATATCCTAGCAGTAGTAGGGGCCTCTACATGAGCCTTTGGTAACCATAAATGTAAAAAATACACTGGAAATTTTATTATAAAACTTAAACTTAAAATAAAAAATAATTCTCAAGAAATAACAAAATCAAAATAACAAAAAGTAAATATAAACATTCTTTTATAATAAATAAACAAAAAGGGAAACGAACAAATAGCAGCATAAAATAACAAATAATAACCAGAATTAATTTTTTCAATCTGAGAACCATAGCCTAAAATTATAATTAAAATTGGAAATATAGATAACTCAAAATATATGTACAACATTAATATATTTCTAGAAACAAAAAATATTAAACACAACATAATTAACACACCACTTAATATTAATAAACTAAAATTTTTTTCTCTAATTAATACTATTCCATAAATAAAAATTATCATAAAAATTAATAATACATAAACATTCGAATCAACAATAAAAAACAACCCACTTCAAGATAAATTTTTAAATAACAAAAAACTAAATAATATTATAAACAAAAAAAAATAAACTGGCTTAAAAAATATTATTAAACTTAAAAATAAAAATTCAACCAATGCTAATTTAACCCTGTAATTACAAGTTACAAATTCTAAAATTAAACTAAAATAGCAATAAGATCATCAATAAACGAATACAAATAAAAACAACCATACTACATCAACAAAATGTCAATAAAGAATAGCGAACTCTAAACCTAAATGATGATTATAATTAAAATGAGATTTTAACAAACGAAATAAATTAAATCCTAAAAACAACCCACCACATAAAACATGAATACCGTGAAACCCAGTAGATAAATAAAAAATTCTACCAAAAATACCATCAGAAATCGAAAAACTTGCTTCACTATATTCCATTAATTGAATTCCAGTAAAATAAGCAGCTAAAACACAAGTTAAAACCATCCTATTAGTACAACTTTTATTTCTTAATAAACTATGATGAGCTCAAGTAACTGAAACACCCCTACTTAATAAAATAATTGTATTTAATAAAGGTACACCAAAAGGATTAACCAAATGCATCCCAATAGGCGATCATCTTTCTCCTAACTCATGAACAGGAACCAAAGCAGCATCAAAAAATACTCAAAAAATACTAAAAAAAAATATAAATTCACTAAAAATAAACAACACTACCCCAAATTTAAATCCATCTATTACAAAAAAATTATGGTAACCTCTTAATCCTTCCATTGAAATATCTTTACCCCATGCAAAAGAAATAAATAACACTACAAACAAACTAAACAAAAATGGTAAAACTATACCATACTTAAAAAAAATTACAAAAGATCTTGTTAAACCTAACGAAGCAAAAAACATATAATAAGCATAACTAGACAACCTCAAAATATGAAAATTATGATAAATAACATAAAACAATTTCTTTGGAATCTAAACCCAATATATTTAATATACTATTTATGCTAAATAAATAATTTTTTCCTAAAATAAAATACCAATAATATAATTATAATTAAAAAAAAATAAATAAAAGAAAATAAAGGACTTAACAAAGTAAAAGGTTCCTCAACTAAACACTGCCCTAATCATCTTAAAATAACCGCTGAAATAATAAAAGCAAATACTAAAAACTTATTTAGTTTTACTAAGCACGATGTATAATTATTAATAAAAACAAAAAAATAAAAAGATACAATTCTTATTAATAAAGCTACAACACCTAAAACCTTATTAGGAATTGCACGCAAAATAGCATAAGCAAATAAAAAATATCACTCAGGAACAATATGAACAGGTCTTATTATTGGGTCTGCTTCAATAAACATTTCGGGATCACCTAAATTAAATGGATAAAATAATGAAAAAACAATAAAAATTAATCAAAAAATTACATTATAAGCATCTTTATTTCAATATTCTGGTCCAAAACAGATTTTATCATAATCACCATGACAATACATCCTTGAAGTTCTACCAGTTCTATGCAAAAAAATTAAATGTATTAATACTAAAACCAAAAGACCCCACGGTAACAAAAAATGTAATACAAAAAAAAATTTTAAAGTTGCTCTTGTTACACCAAAACCTCTTCATACTCACATAACAATTGAAGGCCCCCAAATTGGAATAACACTTAATAAACTAGTAATAACTACCGCTGCTCAAAATCTTATTTGAGCTCAAACTAAAACATAACCTATAAAAGCTTCCATTATAACCAATAAATAAATTGTTAAACCTGATACTCACACCATTTTTAAACGATAACTTATTATAAACAATCCTTTAAAAATATGTAAATATAAAAAAATAAAAAACAATCTAGCACCATTAAAATGAAAAATACGAAAAATTCAACCATAATTTACTTCATATATAATATATTGTACTGCATTAAAAGCCATTCTGCCATCAGCCGTATAATAAAAAGCTAAAAAAGTACCTGTTAAAATTTGAAAAGCTAAAACCATCCCTAACATTCTACCAAAATTCCAACTAATTGTCAAACTTTTTCTAGAAGGTAAAGTAACCACTAAAGAACTAATAAAATTTATAATATTATTTTTACTTTTAATCATTTCTAATTATCTTAACTTCTTCAGAGTTATATTTTTAAATTAAACTAAAGAAATTTTTATTGTAATTAAACCCTTTTACACCAAAAATAAATATTCTATCTAAACTAAATTACACACATAAAAAATGTATATCATTTTGAACCGTAATCAAACATAGTAAATCTATTTAACATTTTATTTCATCCTAAGAACTTTACCTTATCAAGATAATATAATAAATTTTACTAATGAAATTTTTATAATAAAATAATCAAAGTTATAGGAATAATTATTATAAAAACCTCTTTATTATATTTAAAAATTTGAAAAAATTTAGTTCTTAAATTTACTATTCAAAAACTTAAAGATAAAACAGAAAAAAATATTATAAACAATAATAATAATACCCCTACACTATAAATTTTAAAAATTTCACTTAATGAAAAAATTTTTACAAAAAAATTCACTCTAAACGGTAAATTTATAAAAATTAATATTGTCTCCCAACCTACAAAATTAACAACATTAAAAATTTCAAATTTTGGAATTACAACTAATATTAATAAAAAATAATAAACAAAAATTACTAAAACATTAATAAAAGATATTAAAAATCCCAATGTAATTCAATTAAATGATTCAGTAGAAGACAAAATCAACAAATTTTTATAAGTTTTTACTAATAATATTTGAAATAAACAAAAAAATAAACCAATTAATAACAAATAAATCAAATTACTTACCATCAACTGCAAAAAAATTAATAAAAAAGGTAATTTTTGAAAAGTTAAAAATCATATCAAATTAAAACCAAAAACCCTATTGGTAACACTAAAAATTCAAAAATGAAACGGTGCTATACCAATTTTCAATATCAAAATTACTAACTGAAAATATCCAAAAGAAAACATTAAAAATAATAAACCTAAACTTTCTTGTATAACAAAATAATTAAATAAAGTTCTATAACTTTTAATACTTTTATTTAATATAACAAATAATAAAGTTATTAATAAAAAAACTCTCCATCAAACTAAAATATTATTAACCAACAAACTTAATAAACTTAAAAAAATAACAAAAAATATTAAAAACAATAACAAAAATGAGCAGGAATAATCCTAAAACAAATTTAGAAGACTTGTATAAAACTCATTAGTTAACTTATATCTTTTGCGCTTAAAACAAATGCACTTCTTATGCTATATTAACCCTAAACCGAAACAAATAAGATGTGTAAAAAACATTTTCAAATTAAAAATTTGACACTTTAAACTTAAGTTAACATCTCTTTTATTCATTTAAATATAAATAAATTAAACGTGAAAAAATATAACTTTGAATAAAAAATACAAAACACTCCATTATAATAGCTAAAATCCTAATTCATAAATATTTTTCCCCTAAAAAATTTTCAATACCCATATATAACATTATTCTAATTAAATGACCAACTATAATATTAACAGTCAAACGAACAGTTAAAGCTAAAGGACGAGAAAACTCCCTTACAATTTCTACTAACAACATCCTAAAAGTTTTTAAAAAGGTATCACCACCCTTTCTTATATAAATTGAAAACTTTTCTCTAGAAATAAAAGTTAATAAAGTTCTTATTCACGCTACCATAGCATAAACAAAAGTAAACTCTACTATACCACAAGGACAAAAAGAATAAGTAAAATATCCTCCAAAACAACAAATTAACAAAACAATAAAAGTAAAAAATGAAATTACTGATCTTAAAGGTAGCACTTTAGTATAACTAAAAACTTCAATTAAACCCCTAAAAAATTTTTTAACTAAAGTATTTAACATACTTTCTTTAAAATATAATATATATTGCAAAAAAAAAATAAACATAAAAACATCTAAAAAAAATACTTGATTAATTTAAATAAATAAAATATAAAAAAATGTTAAATAAATTAACGAAATTGGTAAAAACTTAAATCAAAATATTATTATTATTATATCGTAACGAAAACGAGGATAAGAACTACGAATAAAAATTATAATTGAAAAAATTAAAAAACTTATTAATATTGAAAAATTAAAAAGTAATATAGAACTTATAACACTAAAAAAAATTAAACTACCATACTCACTTAAAAACAATAATACAAAAGCAACCCTAGCATACTCAACATTATAACCACTAACTAACTCCCTTTCACCTTCAGCAAAATCAAAAGGAGCACGATTTAACTCTGCAATAATTATAACTAAAAAAGGTAAGTAAATAATTAATAATCTCAACATTGCATCTCTCACAAATGTAAACATTCTATAATGAATTATAATAGCCAACAAATATAAAGAAAAAGCAATTTCATATGAAATACTTTGTCTTCTAGCCCGTAAAGCACCAACAATTCCATACTTAGATTTTCTTACTACACCACTAATTAAAGTTGTATAAACAGAAAAACCAATTAAACATAAAAAAAACAATAATGAATACTCAAAACTTATAAAATTAAAAAAATATGGTAAAATATATCATTCTAAGTATATTACTACAAAAGAAACACCAGGTACTAATAAAAAAGATAAATCAGAAGAATTTAAGGGAGTCATTTGCTCTTTTTTTAAAAGTTTAACACCGTCTAATAAAGCTTGTAAAACACCCATAAAACTTACTTTTGTTGGACCTAAACGATTTTGTCTACTTCCAAGTAAATGACGTTCAAATAAAGTAATAAATGCAATAGCCTGCAAAATAAAAACCATTATTAAAATAATTATCAAAAAATTCAACAAAATCAAGAATAATCAACTTTAGATTTACAATCTAATATTTTTAAATTAAACTAAATTCCTTAATTATTAAGAGTAAAAACACCTTTTGATTAACAGTCAACAATTCTTAAATTAAACTAACTCTTAAAACTACAAGAAAATAATTCTTAAAACTTGTTTTCAAAACAAATATAAATAGTTTATTACTAGATTAAGGTTCCCCTAAATCTACTTTACTACAACTTACTCCCCTTTGGGCAATTGATGGATGATTTGTACCACATCTAAATAATCTTCAAAAAATCATAAAAATTTTTTTACTGTCTTTTACATTTTTATTATAATTACTAAATTATAAATCCACAACTTACATTATTGTAGGTCAAATTAAACTTTTACATAAACCAAATATATATCTATTTTTTTAAATAAAAATTTTTTATTATATACCTTAAGTATAAAATAAACGATCATACATGAGACTAATAAAAAAGTAGTTAATGAGGGTTCTCAATTATTACTCAACCTCCAAAGATAATTTAGAAAATCTGCCAATATTCTTTCAGTTTAAATATAACTTTACTCCTGCTCTTTTAACTTTTGACTAATTAGGTACTAATCTAATTCGTTTATCAAAATTTAAAATTATAACATTTTACAAAAAATAATTAAAATTTAACCTATAATTATTTAAATAATTTTTTAATATTACAATTAAAACAAAATAAAGCCTAAATTTTAACAAGCCTAGCCGATTATTCTGGAACAAGTATTATACAAATAATTAATTACCGGGGTAAATTAACATTGCCCACTAAATAAATTAAATTTAAATAATATTATTTTAACAATTTATAAACCATAATCAAATTTTAAATCTATAAAAGCACTCTTTATAAGATTTATTTACCTATTTATTGAAAATAAATTATACTAAATTATACTAAAATCTCTAATATAGATTAACATTTTTAATTTTGAAAATTAATAGTTTAAACTTAACTTAAATCTATATAAACTAAAAGATAATTAAAAAATACATTGATCTCTACCATAAAACTTTATTCCACCCACTATTACTACCATCCCTAAAATACTAGAAATTACTGAAAAACATATAAAATAAAAAAACATAATCTCAGTTAATAAACCTATAAATTTTATAAATAAACTCATTATTATAAACTCTAATGAAATTAAAATAAAAATAAAACGATGTCATTTAAAAAATAACATAAATAATCTAATAAATAAAAAAATAATTTTATACTTTTCGCAAAGCCCCTGAAAAGTTTAAAAAAAAACTAGTAAAATTTATAAAAAATAATAAAATTAATAAAATAAATAAAATTATTATTCAAAAAATTTTATAATAAAAAACACTTAACCTCACATTATATAATACAACATTATAATTTAAACTAACAACCAATAAACTAAACAACAATCTGAAAATTAATATATAACTTTTTACTATATTAATCTTTGATAAACTAGAAAAATATACTAAAATAACAAAAATACCTCTTAAAAACAATAAACAAATAAAATAAGAAAATCAAACATACCCGCTAAATGATAATATAGGTATACATATTAATATACTTAAAATTAAAAAAAAACTACTTTTTATTGGATCTATATTTATATATCTTATTACACCACCAATTAAAGAAACAACTAAAAAAAATCTTAAAATAAAACTTTAAACCATTTCATTGTAAGTGAAATATTCTATTTAAACTAAAAGTTCATCAGTAATAATTTCTTAATAACCCAAATATTATATTTTATATAAACTATTTACTGTTTTAAACTAATATAATAATATATATATATATTAAGTTATTAATTTTTTTAATTAAAAACTTAAACAAATAATATAAACAGTTTCGTTTCTTCAGACGAAACTTTTATATATAATATTATTTATCTATTAAGTTTTATAATTTTAAAAAAAATTAATAATGAAACTTTTAGTTTCATTTTTATATTATATATTATATTTATAAATATAATATATATATATATATAATATATTATATTAAAATTATTAGAACTAAAATTTTATGAATGCAAATCATATATTTTAAACTTAAATTATAGTCCCATAAAAAAATAAACAATAAAAAAACTAAAATTACCAAATTATTAAACTTTAATGAATTTATATAACCCACAAAGAAAGTCCTAAAACCACCTAAAAAATTAAATCCTATATAACCAAATTTATTCAAATTATTATCTATGAACTTTAAATTCTTAACTTTATAAATAACATTTTTAGCAAAATAATCAACCAAAAATTTATATACTAACTCTTTAAATAATAACTTAAAAACAAAATATGACAAAATAAAAATTATTAAAATATATAATAAAGGTGCATAAAAATCAAAATATAAAAATAAAGATGGAAAAATTAACATATTAGAATTTAATCACCATAAAAAAAACACCGAAAACAAAACTAATAATAAACTTAAAAAATTTATAACTAAAGTACTACTATAAACTCTTACAATCTTACTAAAACTTAAAAAAAAACCTTTTCATAAACGATATCTATATCCAAAAGTCAAAAAAACCGAAACAAAAAACATTATCCTAAATATAATCATATAATTATTAAAAAAAAACAATTCCAAAATAGCATCTTTACTTACTATTCCACTAGAAAAAACTAAACCACACAAACAAAATAAAGTAATTAATAACTGTAATTGTATAAATAAAGGTAAATTACCATTATTTCCATAACCACGACCATCTTGTTGACCATAATTACAATGAATAATATAACCAACCTGCATAAACAAACAACTTTTAAACAAAGCATGACTAACCAAATGAATAAAAGATACAAACCTTATTCCTAAACCCAGTGTTACCATAGAAAATCCTATTTGAGACAAAGTACTTAAAGCTACTACTTTTTTTATATCTTCTTCCACTAAAGCAGCCACTCTAGAAAAAAATATTGTAAACAAACCAATCAACAAAATAATTATTATAACTCTACCATTCAACATTAACTTACTAAAATTTATTAACAAAATTAATCCCGCTGTAACCAAAGTACTACTATGAACTAATGATCTAACAGGAGTAGGTGCACTTATAGCTTTTGGTAACCAACTTCTAAAAGGAAATTGAGCACTTTTTGTAAACGAAGTTAATAATAACAACAATACCATAGATCCACACATTATTTCAAAACTTAAAAAATAATAACCATAAAAAATTGCCCCACTAAAAAATCTAAAAATAAAAAAATCACCAATTCGATTAGTTAAAGCTGTATTTATAGCACCGGAATTACTATCTCAATTATTATAAAATAAAACCAAAAAAAAACTTGAAATACCTAATAAATCCCACCTTAACAACATAGTAAAAATACTTCTTCTATAATTTAACATAAACATTCTACCAACAAAAATTAACAAAACAAAATAATAATAATTAAAATTTAATTCCCTATCTAAATAATAAGTACTAAAAACTAAAACACTTAAAGTAACTAACCCTAAAATTATTGAAAATAAAATTCTATTAAAATAAAAATTAAACTTTAAAGCTAAAAAATCTCACTCCAAAAATAATAAACCTAATTTCATAAAAGGAACAAAAAAAATCATTAACAACAAAATTACAAACAATAATGACATCAAAAAAATCAAAATATTAATCCACAAAAATTTTTAAAATGCAATAAAATAAAATAAAACATTTTTAAAAAAAAAAATCCCAAATTAACTAAATAACTCAAACTAATTTACCATATCATCATTCCATATAAAAACCTCCAAAAATAAACAAAATTAATATAAAAAAACTAACAAAAGATGCAAAATCAGAAATTAATAAACCCAAAAATATAACAATTTCCAAATCAAAAATTACAAATATTAACATTATAATAAAAAAATGAATACTAAAAGAATTTTGAATCTTTCCAATCCTAATAAAACCTCTTTCAAAAGCATTAACTTTTAATAAATCAATTTTTTTAATTCTTAAAAAAAAATTTAACAAATATAAAGCCAGTAACAAAAACAACGTAAAAAAAATAACCAACAACAAATTTAAAATTAAGGATAAACCTTTAAAAGTTTAAAACTTTTTTTAATTTTCCTTTCGTACTATTAAAATTATTTATTAATAATTATCAAGATAAACAATTCTATCTCACAATGAATTAAACTAATATCACGTTAAATTAAATAAAAGAAGAACAGTCTTAATAATTAAATCTTCTCCTTTTTTAAAAAACTTAAATACAACATCGATGTAAAACTTACCTTACTATAAGAACTAGATTAGGTATGATTTTCTGTTAACTCCGGAGTAATTCTTTATATTATAAATAGAAATATCAATTATATAAAATTCTGCCCTAGAAAATTTATAAATTTAATTTAATATAAATTAAATTTATAAAAGAATTTCCGAAGACTTATCTTTGTATAACTATAAAAGTATTTTTTTATACTTATATAAAATTCAATATAAAAATAAAAAAATAATTAACCAATAACTTCATTCATACTGGAACTCAATAAAAGCACAAATTATTTTGCTACCTTAATGTCCTCACGCTAAGACTGCCATTTAATAATCACTGGGCAGAAGCAAACTTTATATAAAAGTCTAAGTCTTTAAAAAACATTTGATTAATTTTTTAGTTATTTTATTATATTAAAATAAAAAATTAAATTTAAAAAATTTACTAATTTTAAAATAATAAAATTGTTAAAAATTTAACAATTACTTTAAAAAATTTTTAATTAAAAAACACATAAACAGTTATAAAACTAAAAATTAAAATACTTCAACTTTTACTATTTACAAATAACTTAAAATCTTTTATAAATTTCTAATAAAACTTTTTATACAGATATCTTAAAAGTCGACTTTTCAACCCTAAAATTTTTAATTTTTATTATGAAACAATAAAAACAAAAAATTTTCTACCTTTTAATTCTATATTTTATTACCATAAAATTTTCCTTAAATGATATGCAATACCAACAAATAAAAAATTAACATTTATAGCTTAAAATTCTTTTGTACCACAAACAAAAATTTTTAAATAAACTAAAAAGCTCTAATCTATATTTAAATAACATCATCTTTTAAAATTATCCAACAATGTTACCTCAATTGCAATAGGCATAAATCTATGGTTTGCACCACAAATTTCAGAACATTGACCATAAAACACCCCTACCATAGGAAAACTATAACATAAAGTTCTTAAAATTCCACTTATAGCATCTAATTTAACAGACATAGATGGCAATGCTCAAGAATGAATTACATCAGCAGATGTAATACAAAAACGAATATTAGTATCACACGGTACAACACAACGATTATCGACTTCCAATAAACGCGGCTCACCCAACTCCAACTGATCTAAAGACTTTATATAAGAATCAAATTCTAAACCAGGAATATCCCTAAACTCATATCTTCAATATCACTGATGTCCTGTTACCTTAATAGTTAAATTTCTATCTAAATTTATTAAACCATAATAATATAATAATCTTAAAGAGGGAATTATTTGCATTAATAAAATCAAAGTAGGAAATACACTACACAATAATTCACCAAACTGATATTCAATTTTTTTTCTTTTAAAATAATAATTATTTATTATTAAATACATAAACAAAATTACAACAAACACTAACACACCTAATAATAAACTACAATTAAAACTATGAAATCAATCCATATATCTAGAAAATATTCTATTTGAAAAATTTAAATTATAACCTTGAAAATAATTACCAATTAATTCTATAAACCACTTGATTGGAAATCAAACATACTTAATTATACTAAAGAACTTTTAAAGTTTTAAACCTGTTTATTGACAATAAACTATACTTATAATTATACTAAAACTTTTAATAACAAGAGAAAACTTATTTAGGGTATGAACCTAATAGACTAAATTATCCTATCTTATTTTTAAAACTTTTAACCTTTTAATTTGCAATTAAAAATACTAAAATATACTAAAAGTTTTTTATAATTTTAATACTGAACAACTAAAATAAATTTCTGACTGATATCTATGACCAAAAACATAACTACTTAACCTATACTCCGGCCTTCTATTAATAAAATTATCACTTAATACTAAACGATATCTAAAAAATGACTCCACCAATACAAATAAAAATAAAAATAAAGCAAAAACACTAATTATTGATCCATAAGATGACATAACATTTCAAACAGAATAAACATCAGGATAATCTAAATACTTACGAGGAAAACCATGTAAACCTGCAAAATGAAGAGGAAAAAAAGTTAAATTTACCCCTACAAACATTAAAAAAAACACCGAAGACATTATTAATTTATCATAAACATAACCCGTTATAAAACTTCATCATAAACTAATTCCAGTAAAAATACCAAATACAGCACCTAATCTTAATACATAATGAAAATGACTAACAACATAATAAGTATCATGTAAAATAATATCTAAACTAGAATTTGATAAAACTACACCCGTTAAACCACCAATAGTAAATAAAAAAATAAAACCTAAAACCCATAATAATAAAGGCTGAAAAACCATTTTTATACCAAACAAAGTAGCTAATCATCTAAATACCTTAACACCTGTCGGAACAGCAATTACTATTGTAGCAGCTGTAAAATAAGCACGTGAATCTAAATCTATCCCTACAGTATACATATGGTGAGCTCAAACTACACAACCAATTAAACCAATCCTTAAAATTGCATAAACCATTCCCAAAGATCCAAACACCTCTTTCTTACCTGTTAAATATAAAGTAGACTGTCTTACAATACCAAAAGCAGGTAAAATCAAAATATAAACCTCAGGGTGACCAAAAAATCAAAACAAATGCTGATAAATTAAAGGATTACCACCTGTTCTTGGATCAAAAAAAGAAGTATTTAAATTACGATCAGTTAACAACATTGTAATTGCCCCAGCTAATACAGGTAATGATAAAACCAATAAAAAAACTGTTACAAACACAGTTCAAACAAATAAACTTATATGCTCCAAAGAAATTGACCTTCTACGTAAATTTTTTGTAGTACACATAAAATTAATCCCACCTAAAATTGAACTTAAACCTGCACAATGCAAACTAAAAATAGCTAAATCTACACTTCTTCCAGGATGACCTAATGTTCTTAAAGGTGGATAAACTGTCCATCTAGTCCCACACCCTATATCTACAAAACAAGAATCTAAAATTAAAAACATAGCAGTTGGTAACAACCAAAAACTTAAATTATTTAAACGTGGAAAACTTATATCCGGTGCACCTAACATTAAAGGAACCATTCAATTACCAAAACCACCAATTATAGTAGGTATTACTATAAAAAAAATCATCAAAATAGCATGAGCCGTAATAATTGAATTATACAATTGACCATTCCCCAACAATAAACCAGGTTTTGCTAATTCCAAACGAATAATCAAAGACAAACTAGTACCCACTATACCAGATCATAAACCAAACAAAAAATATAATGTACCAATATCTTTATGATTAGAACTCTCTAATCAAGTTGCTAAACCTCCTTGATATTTTTTATATAAATTAATATAAGATAT